TTCCCTAGATACGTTTAGTCAATTAAATTTTGGATATATTCCGAGTATTATGGATTGTGTTAACGATTCAAAACTTATTATTAAATCTTATGCAAAATGCTTTTATATTTCTAGAACGTCCAATATATGTTTTACATCTTCTATCGTAAAATCTTTAATTTTCATAAGTTCTTCTTGACTGTTATTCAAAAGGTCTAAAAATGTATTGATATTAGACCTTTTCAGACAATTATAGACCCTGGGGGTCAATTCTGATTGGTCAATATAAATATATTTCAATGCTTTTTCTTTTTTCGTTTTCCTTGGTTTAGCTAATCTACCATGAAAATTAAAAAGGGGTAAAGTACCTTTGTGTTGATTGTTTTCTAAATGTTCTTCTGCATGGAAAAAGGGAATAAATAAATCAATCAAATTTCGGGAGGCCTCATGAAGTGCTTCTTTAGGAGTTAAACTTCCATTTGTCCATATTTCGAGAAAAAGTATTTCTTGGTTTTCGTTTCCATTCACATAAGAATGAATACTATGATTTGCATTTCGAACAGGCATGAATACAGCATCTATAGGATAACTTCCATTTTGAAAGTTATTTGGCGTTTTTATACGATATCCGCGATCCCTCTTGATTTGTAATTCAATACACAAAGTTATTGGTTCTGTTAGGTTAGCTATATGCTGTGTATTATCAACGATTTCCACGGAAGGTGGTAAGATGATATCTTGAGCAGTTACATATCGGGGACCCTTGACACAAATAGACGCATCACGAGTTCCATATAGATTACTTCTCAATACAATTTCTTTCAAATTCATTAAAATTTCATGTACGGATTCTTGAATACCGATTATGGTAGAATATTCATGTGGTAGTTTCTCGAATTTTACGCGTGTGATACATGTTCCTTCTATTTCTCCAAGCAAAGCTCTTCTCATCGCAATGCCTATTGTATCGGCTTGTCCTCTCATAAGTGGAGCCAGAATAAAGCGTCCATAATAAAGACGTTTACTGTCTGCTCTTGATTCAACACATTTCCACTGTAGTGGCCGAGTAGATACTGTTACTTTCTCTTGAACCATAGTAATATTATTTGATCAAATCATTGAATTATTTATTTCTCTTGAAATATTTTCAATGTTTAGTTTTACACACGTCTTTTTTTAGGGGGCCTGCATCCATTATGTGGCATAGGGGTTACGTCTCGTATGAAACTTAATAGTATACCACTTCTACGAATAGCCCTTAATGCCGCATCTCTTCCGAGACCGGGGCCCTTTATCATGACTTCTGCTCGTTGCATACCTTGATCCATTACTGCCCGAATAGCATTTCCTGCTACGGTTTGAGCGGCAAAAGGTGTCCCTCTTCTTGCACCCTTGAATCCACAAGTACCGGCGGAGGACCAAGAAATTACCCGCCCCCGTACATCTGTAACAGTCACAATAGTATTGTTGAAACTTGCTTGAACATGAATAACTCCCTTTGGTATTCTACGGGCATTTTTACGTGAACTCATATGTCTATTCTTACGTGAACCAATTCTTGGTATAGGTTTTGCCATCTCATAAATCTAAGCCAGAGATATATGGATATATCCATTTGACATCAAAACAGAGCTTTTATTTATTTTTATTTATTTGAACATTGGGTCCTTTAGATTTATGGAGTTCCCTTCCCCCCTTTTTTCTAAAAATTCTCTATCCTTGTCTTTGTTTATGTTTTGGGTTGGAACAAATTACTATAATTCGTCCTCGCCTACGGATCAGTCGACATTTTTCACAAATTTTACGGACGGAGGCTCTTATTTTCATATTTGTCATTCCTTAACTTAATTCTGAATCTCTTTAGTGGAAGAAAATAAGTTTCTTGAAATTTTGAATTTTGAATTGTATCTCCATGAAATGAATGTTGAAATTTATAAAATCACCTAATCACTAATATCATTGGGAAGTGATTCAGAAATTAAACCTTAATGAGTCTTTTTTTGTTCTTTCACTTGAGGTATCAACTAATGTGTGAGGCATAATATTAGAAACCTACCCTTTTTTCACACATACAAAAGTTCTATAATATAATTCGTATATCATAAAAGATTACCATATATAGCACAAAATTTCTCCACCGATTCTTTCTAGTCGAGCTTCTTTGTCTGTCATTATACCTCGAGAAGTAGAAAGAATTACAATCCCCATCCCTCCTAAAATTCTTGGGATTCGTTGATAATTATAATAGATTCGTAGACCGGGTCGACTTATCTGTTTTAAATTTAAAACAGTTTTATCTGGTCCTTTCCTATTCCTTTTCCTTCTATGTCGTAGGGTTAAAACCAAAAAAAGATTGTTGCTTTCCTGATGTTTCCTCATGTTTTCAATAAAACCTTCTCGTAAAAGGATTTTAAGAATGTTTTCAGTGATGTTAGTATATGGTATTCGAACTGTTCTTTTTTTATTCATGTCAGCATTTCGTATAGAAGTTAGTATGTTAGCAATAGTGTCTTTACTCATAAGAAACTAAGATTTTTGTTGTCCTCGAATTTTGATCTAATTGATATAATCAACATGCTCTTTTTTTTTTTTTTGAATTATTAAATATTTATGAAATATTAAAGGCATATACGTGAACCACAAACAATCTACTAAATTAATCAATTTCATTCAAATACTATAAGCTCTATTATGGTCTCATCTTATAATACTTCGGGTGCTAACGAAACTATTTTAGTGAAATTTAATTGTCTTAATTCCCGGGCGATTGCGCCAAAGATTCGAGTTCCTTTTGGATTTCCTTCTTGATCAATAACAACCGCAGCATTGTCATCATATCGTATTATCATACCATTGTCGCGTTTTAGTTCTTTACAAGTACGTACAATTACGGCTCTGATCACTTCTGATCTTTCTAGTGGTGTATTTGGTATTGCTTCCTTGATTACAGCAACAACAACGTCACCGATCTTAGCATATCGTCGATTACTAGCTCCTATGATTCGAATACACATCAATTTTCTGGCTCCGCTGTTATCCGCTACATTCAAATGGGTTTGAGGTTGAATCATATCGTTTTTTATCTGTTTTTTCAATGCAAGGGCAAAGCAAAGGGCTCAGTAAAAAAAAAAAGAAATATTGTTTATTCAAAACAAAATAAAGAAACCTGCAATTGGTTTTTTTCATCCGAAAAACCTCTTTCTTTTGGTTCTACATTCCTATCCTGAAATAATGAATTGAGTTCGTATAGGCATTTTGGATGCCGCTATTGAAATAGCCTTTCTGGCTATATTTTCTGGTACTCCGCTCATTTCATAAAGTATTCTACCTGGTTTAACGACAGCTACCCAATATTCGGGAGATCCTTTTCCTGAACCCATACGTGTTTCTGTAGGTCTTACTGTAACTGGTTTGTCTGGAAATATACGTACCCATATTTTTCCGCCGCGGCGTGCGTTTCGTGTCATTGCTCGTCGCCCTGCTTCTATTTGTCTAGATGTGATCCAAGCAGGTTCAAGTGCTTGAAGGGCATATCTACCGAAGCAAATACGATTACCTCGATAAGATATTCCTTTCATTCTTCCTCTATGGTGTTTACGGAATCGGGTTCTTTTGGGGTTATAGTTGATGGTTATTTATTACTTCCATCTCTACTACAGAACTGGACATGAGATTTTCTTCTCATCCAGCTCCTCACGAACGAAACGATTAACGATTATAAAATAATATACATGTATTTAATAAATTAAATAATATATTGAATCATGAGAGTCTTTGATAATTTATTAGAAATTGATATATCTTTTTTTTTTTTAGATATAACTAAACATACATTTGATTGATAATTATAAAAAAAAAAGATTTTGTTTTATTTTTATTATAAGGTTATAACGAATCTGTAGTTTGTTTTGCTTTTATATTATAATATTAGATATTGGATCGACTACAATTTTGAAATCCAAAAAAGAAAGATTTTCGCGGGCGAATATTTACTTTATTTAATATTCAGTTTATCGGATTAGTGCATGGCATTACTTTTATTTTAGGATTAATTCATGACACGATTTTTCAGAATAAATGAGTTCCTAGTTCATTCCGCCATCCTACCCAATGAACCATTAGGATTCGTTTTCAATAGAATCTTATGTAATCAGGGGTTCTGTCGTTCCCATCGCTTCGCGATTAATGGTTAGGTCTGGATTCTACAACGGAGCCCCTAAATGAAATTTGTTCTTGAGTCAATACTCTCAGTCTTTATTGACTCGGGGCTCTTGATTTTTTTGTTCTATTCTATTCTATAAGTCTATAAGATCTTATAAGTCTATAAGTCTTATAAGTCTATAAGAACGATTTTATTTTGTTTAATTAGGGATCAATTAATATTAATGCTTTATTACATTTCCCTTTATGAGATGAATCATCGACCTTACATATTGGAATTCTATATCATAGATTTTTTCTTTTTTTTTTTTCTCTCTTTCTCTCACCCTTCCATTTATCTATATACTTTCCTTTTATTCTTTCGCAACTCAGAATAAAATTGGTTTTTCTTTTTTTTTATCTAAAAAAGATTTCAGTTGCTACAATGATATGACCAATATATCATATCTCGACTGTTTCTTTATATCCAGATAATGCGAAACGATGAGTTGGTTATTAGTTCATACTATGGGCTGGTCTTTTTTTTTTTTGAATCGAACCCTAAAAAAATTAACGAGTCACACACTAAGCATAGCAATTATAATTATATCGAATCAAATAATTAATGGAATCTTTATTCAACCTTATAGAATTATTTGTTTTTGTTTTGATTTAACAGACAAAAAAGAATGAAAGAATTTTTTTTGTTCTATTAACTGATAGACCTAAAGATAAGTTTAAGTAAAGGTTTTATTATTACTCGTCTACAAATATCCAAATTTTGATACCTAAAGCCCCATAGATAGTTCGAACTGTATAGGAACAGTAATCAATTTTAGCCCTAATGGTTTGTAGAGGTACTCTACCTTCTCTGATCCATT